AATATCCTCACTATATAATATATAATAAATAATCTTACCAACACTTAAACAAGGTAAGAAATTTATAAGAGTATATTTATTATCCATATAATACTATACAATGATATAATACTATACAATGATATAATACTATACAATGATATAATACTATACAATGATATAATACTATACAATGATATAATACTATACAATGATATAATACTATACAATGATATAATACTATACAATGATATAATACTATACAATGATATAATACTATACAATGATATAATACTATACAATGATATTACATAATCTAATTACTAGATCTATACTTTGGAAAAGTATTATAATTTTTATACTAATTATGTAACTTAAACATTAAAAATCAATCAATAAGTAAGGAATAACATTATTGCAAACATGTTGATTTTTAATAAATTACTGTTAAACAAATGAATGATACTACTACCATAGCCTTGAAACATAGATAATAAACTATTATCTCAGCGAAAAATAAATAGACTAATGTCACACCGCAAAGATTTAAATCATAAATAGCTCCTTTCTACTAATTTATCACAACCAAATAAACTCCTACATCAACCTCTAAATACTGTATTTCTGTATATAAAATATGCTGTTATACAAGCAATTAATTGAAAAAGTATAAGAAATATTGAAATATTAAAGGAGACAGGATATTTTTCATCAAGCACTCCTATTAAAAAAAATTTTATAATCAACCAAAAATAAACCATTAAACCAGATTCAAAAGAAAATAGAACCCCAGTAGCTATGCTACTCTTATTTTTAAGTAAAATACTACAGAATCGAAACGAATAAAAGTAAGAAATAAAAACACAAAATAAAGTAAATAAAGTTAAACTAATATTTACTATAGCATTAAATTCACTTAAAAGAAAGTGCTTGGTAAAAAAAACCCCAATATAAGGTGCACCAGACAGGCCTAATATAATTCTAAACAAACTAAATACACCCCAATTATTGTAAAAACTTGTATTATACACACAGTTACTTGCTTGTGAACCACCAGAACCTCTCATAATATCTCCTACTAACATAAATAATAAACACTTAGAAACACCGTGGCTCACTAATTGAAATAAAGACAAACAAACATCACCAAATAATAAGTAAAAAACGCATCATGCTATGTTTTTACATGTTGATAAGGCCACAATCTTCTTTAAATCAATAAACCAAAAACAACAAATACCGCTTATAAAAATTGTTATTAACAATAATAATGTAATTAAAAATACCGATGATACATAATTAAATATATTATACCGCATTACAAACCAAACTCCGGCTGCTACTAGAGTAGAAGAATGAACCAGAGAACTAACTGGTGTAGGAGCACGCATGGCCTCTAAAAGCCAACTAATGAATGGAAACCTTGCTCTCTTAGTTAACACCACAAGCAAAAAAAGCAATAATGCTATACTACTATTAATTTGTCCATAATAAAACCCAAGTCTAATCAGTAAAAATAAACAAACATCACCAAATCGAGAAGATACTAATGTAATCACTGAAGAACGTAAACTTAAATAATTTAAATAAAATAATATTAAAAAGTAACTAACAACACCTAAATATTCTCAAAATACTAACGTTCTTAAGTAATCACCAGTAACAACCAAAGAAGCCATAACACCAACAAACAAACAAATAATCTTGTACAAATCAAGCCAACTAAACTCCCCCGAAAAATAATGATTTGTGTAAAAGCTAGCATAAGCAAAACACACTAAGAGCATTAATCAAACCAACAACCTTACATAATCAAAAATAAATTGAATTTTTCATAACATACCACTAAACATTAGTTTATTAATATTTAAGTATACAGAAAATTTTGTACAAACAACAGAAAAACATACCAACCTAGCAACCACAAAAAACCAAAACATCTAACTACAAGGTTAAAAATTTAACCATTTTCATGGCCGAAACATGAATTATTTTGTAGTTTATAACTTTCTCACAAAATTTAGACTTTAAGTCTAATCAGCAGTTGAGAATCAAAATTTTTTGTGGGATAAAGTAGCTAATATGACAAAAAATGAAATTTTTGTCTTATAGTAGTAAGGTAAGTTTTTCATTTTTTGTCATATTAGCTACTTTATCCCACAAAAAATTTTATCATATAACCCATATTGTCATCAAAAACAAAAACTCTGATTTCAAGTCAAAGCCCTAAAATAAGTTATGAGTAACACAAATCCTGATTAGCGACTGCTTTTTATGGATTTACAATCCAACACATTAAAATATGTTAAATCAGAATAACTCAGTGATCAGGAATAATTCCATAATTAGCGCTTAAAGCTAACCCATATATATCTGGCATAACCACAAGTAAGAAGACTCACGTCCTAATTTGATCCTAAACCAAACCCATAATACTCTGGCATTCTTACAAAATAAATAAATTAACGATAATGATTTAGCTTAACTCTCATTATAGAGCTAATAACCATAAACCCAAATAAAAGAGTTAAACACATACACACATACATATAGCCCTCATGAACAGTACAAATAAATTTACTAAACTCTGTTTTTAATACACCATAATAAACTAATAACCCCAGCAACAACACACCAACTAAAGATGCAACAAATCATACCTTATCAAAGCTAACATAAGGTAATACTCTGCTTTTTGGTCTATGTACACTTACAAAAACAAATAACACATAAACACCCCCTATGTAGACTAAACAAAATAATAAAGCATACCACCTAAACCCATAAACAACATAACAGATAAAACTACATAACAAGGAATTAACAACCAACAACACACAATAATAAACAGGATGTCTTAATAAAGAGAAAGCCAATAAACAAAAAAAATAAAAAAAAAAACTAATAAACAAAGTCATGTCGCTGGTTGATCATAGATCACAGTTAGCACGAAAAGCTAACATGCTTATTACATTAAACCAGATTATTTAATGATGTACCACTTCTATCACAATAGGCATATAAGAATGTCCTGCCCCACATAACTCCCTACAATAACCAACAAAAATACCATAACGATCAGGTAAATATAAAAGCTGGTTTAATCGACCAGGTATGGCATCCATCTTAAGTCCCAAGCTTGGAACAGCGAAAGAATGAATTACATCAGAAGAAGTAATTAGAAATCGATAGGCATCCCCATATATTAATCGTATAGGCTTATCAACATGAAAACCATCCTTACATGGGTAAGAGTCATACGACCCTTCCGCATAATCATAACTTCAATACCACTGACGGCCCACTACACAGATGGTGTTATCTGATAAATTATCCAAACCTCTTGTTAAAAATTTAACTTTTAATGCACAAAGTATTAACACAACTACCGTTGGAATAACAGTTCAAACTAACTCCACAAATTGGTTATCTGATCCAAATTTAACACTACCGGTACCCGTTACTTTCCAATAAAGCATAAACAGAACAAAAATCACTATAAAAACACATAGCGCAACTACAAAACATATTATGTCATAATATAAAAGAGAAAATTTCATTATAATCAACTAAAAGTAGATAATTAGCCCTAGATTCATCTGGGGCTACCATGTTACGACTTACCTCAACATAAGTCGAGGTTGACGGGCGGTGTGTACCCGAGTTAATCCTATTTCAAACTGACACATTAACCAATTTTACTTTTGAGTCCTTAATTCACATATATTTACAATAAGCAACTTATAAGTGTAACGCACGTCAGACCATACCACGCAGCACATAGACTTAGCTTCAAATTTCATATTTATACAAGTTTAACCACTAAAGCACTAATATCACACTAGATATACACCAGCATAAGTATGGTAAATTATTGGGCGGACCATCCTTTACTGCGCACCTTCCCCCAACAGGAGTAACCCGCTGCCAAACTATTTTAGTTTTATTTACTAAACAACCGTAATTGATAAACTAATGGGGTTTCTAATCCCTGTCATTACAATATCATTTATTCTAATATAAAAGTTAATAATAAAAGAAAGAAATTTTCACTTAACCTTCTTTTTAATCATTTAAACAGCATGCTATAAAAAAGCAAAGAAAACAGAATAACCGCGGATGCTGGCACTGTGTCCTATCCCCTTTAAAATGATGAACTCTTAAAAAACGTACGTTCAACTAAAAAATAAACCACTAAGCCCCCTATTCAATTATATTTGAGCCAATAAATAAACAAATCTTATGTGATTAATTCACCATATACTTCTTTCTACTACAGTTAAACAGATAGAGCATGGAAATAAAAATTTCTCATTAGTTTTTGCAAAACTAAGGCACCCACGCAGCACACCCACAAAAACAATCTATGGTCCTTTCGTACTGATAAATCGGCAAAATAGATAAGAACCGACCTGGCTCACGCCGGTCTTAACTCAACTCATGGAAGTAATCAAGGTCGAACAGACCACATAATAAAACTACTGCGCCCTACTATAATACTTAAGTCAACATCGAGGTGGCAAACAATCTAATCGATAAGATCTCTAATAGATTATTACACTGTTATCCCCGGGGTAACTTAAATCAATAAACCTAAACTAGGATCAAAATATAAAATTTGAAAAAATATAACCTGCCCCAGGCAAAATTAAAAGATCCCGGGGTCTTTCCGTCTAATTAAACTAAGAGGATTCTGTGCCCTCAAAATTAATTTCACATACAAAAATAATGTTAACAATAACCACGTCAGACCATTCAAACAAGCCCCCAATTAAAGGGCAATTAATTATGCTACCTTCGCACAGTCAAAATACTGCGGCCATTAATAACAAAACACCGAGCAGGCCCTACTATATAAAATTTCATATAGAAATGTTTTTAATAAACAGACGGAATATGCTTGAGAAACAATATAAGTTTTTATATTACTCATTGTATCATAAATATAACAAACTATTAAATTTATTTGTCATTTAAATGTAATACACAACACAATTAAAATAAATTGTAACAAAACTCTAATAAAGGGGGATTTTTAACCCTATTTATTCAAGACCTAAAACTCAAGCATATACATGTTTATTAGACCTCCTCGCCTAATAAATAAAAAGAAACCTCAGACAAAAAACAGATATAAAAGAAAACGACTTATTTATCACAACCTTAAATCAATTTATTACTCTACTCGACAATAACTTCATTCCAATTGAATTAAAAATCAAACCTTTTCGGTAAAAAGTAATACACTATATAATCGAAACAGCATGATGCAAAAGGCACACTAACCTAATAAACCTAAATAAAAATAACTTAAAAATTTATATTACACAACAAAATGCTTTAAGCGCAAACAAAGCCTCTCTAAAAATGTAAAATTTTCTTTCTTTTAAATTTGTTTATATAATATATAAATATTAAACACTTTTCACAAATTTGTTCAAATTTGGTTTTAGGTGTAACACCATCTCTGATTTACAAAACCAACATTATAAATTAACTATAAAACCTAAACTCTCTCTTGACAATTATTGTTTGCGCTTAAAGCATCAACAATATTTCTGTATTTAACTATTGTAGGATAACTAAAGAATTTATTATGATAAGCTATTGGACCAATAAATAAATTAGTTATAGTTGCTGAAGATCCATAAAAACCTAGCACCACATTTCGTGCTACTAGTGATTCCCAAAGAATATAAATAAAAAATACTCCACTAAACGCTGATATAAAAGACCCTAAAGAACATAACATATTAATTCAACCATAGCTGCTCTCATACACACAAACACGGCGTGGCAGACCACATAAACCAAAATAATGCATAGGAAAAAAACATAAATTGAACCCCACATTTGAAACAATACAATGACACTGTAAAAGATACTTATTTAAACTAACCCCAGCAATTAACGGCCATCACCAAATAAAAAAAATTATTAAACTAATATAAGAGCCCAAAGACAACACATAATGAAAATGAGCAACCACAAACCATGTATCATGTAAAATCCTATCCAAAACACAAGCAGATAAAATAATACCAGTAACACCCCCCAAAGTAAATAAAATAATAAAAGACATTATTCATCAAAACACAGGTTCCATCAAAGACACACGACTTTTCATAATCATATATAACCAAGAAAACACCTTAATACCCGTGGGCACACCAATTATCATTGTAACAGAACTAAAAAACACTGCCGTCTTTACATCCAAACCTACGGTGAACATATGATGACCTCAAACAATACTTCCTAAACAGACAATAGAAAACATAGCAAATAACAAACCATAGAAACCAAAAGCATCTGGTGAACACCCTAATTTCATACACGCATGACTAATAGCACCAAATCCAGGCAAAATTAAAACATAAACCTCAGGATGACCAAAAAACCAAAACATATGCTGAAAGAGAACAGGATCTCCTCCACCCAAAGGATCAAAAAACGCTGAACCAAATTTACGATCAAATAAAAGCATAGTAATTGCAGCAGCTAAAACTGGCAAAGAAACTAAAAGCAAAATTGACGTAAATAAATAAGACCATAATATTATAGAAGTTCGTGAAACAGTACTAGAAGTAAAAGCACTATAAATAGTGCAAATAAAATTAATAGAACCAAATAATCTAGATACACCTGCTAAATGCAGGGAAAACATTAAAAAATCAACACCTACACCATCCCTAAATGCTGACCCAGATAAAGGAGGATAAAAGGTTCAACCAACCCCAGCACCTAAACACATCCTTATTAACAAAAACACAACTGAAGGCACCAACAACCAAGCTCTTAATGCATTTAAACGGGGTAAATTCAAATCCGAAAACCCACATAATAAAGGTATTAAATAATTACCAAATCCACCTATTAATAATGGCATTAAAAAAAAGAAAATCATAAGTACACCATGATAAGTAATTAAATATTTATAACAATCAGTGGAAACCACATTAAAATAAGGCTCCAAAAATTTTATACGAATCATTAAACTAAACCTTAACCCAACAAACCCCGACCATATACCCACTAAAGTGTAAATCATCCCAATCCGCTTGTGATCCAAAGTGAAAATCCAACTACAAGCCCGCGATAAGTACATAAACTAAACACACATAGATTGGCCAAAGCCGCTTAATGTTTTGAAAACACTTAGTCTAACATAACTTAAATCTATAAAAGAGAGTCAAACTTAATTGACTACAAATTATTAGCAGTAACTTGATAATTCCCTTTAATACCCTCATCGAACATAACCAAATCCAATTTCTGACAAAAAACCAAAAACTAAAATAATTAAAAACCTAAAATAATAAATAAAGTTATTATACAATAAACCTTGCTCAGGTAAATTTAACAATAAAGATATTTCTAAATCAAAAACAACAAAAAAAACTAATAAAGAAAAATAAGTAAAGCTAAAACAGTCAAAACTTAAAGAGTTAGAACAAAACCCACACTCATAAGGACTAGATCAAGACATGACTACATAGCCGCCCTTATTAAAATAACCAGATGTAAAAAATAAAATTATAGCAACCAACGCAACAAAAACCAACATACCATAAAAAACTAACATTTCCATTGAGGTGAAACCACATTAATGGAGTAAGAATCCATCTCTTAAACCTTAGATACCCAATGAGATACTAACGGAATAAATAATTCTAAGTCTACTATATCAAAGTAGCCTGCAATAGCAGCCCTATTAGTTAACATCAAACTTCTCTCACGAGACCAAAGATCCCCAAAACCCTCATTCTTATTAAACTAAAGTTAGTCACGACTACGGAAAATAATTCCTTCTTGAAGTTAACAGCATCATGATTTAAAATAATCTACATAGACAATAATACTAAATAACAACCACAAAGAATGTTAAAAGCAACACACATAAACAAACAGACCAAAAAAAATTAACAAAATGATCGTATCGGACTCGTGGCAATGTTGCACGAGCTCACATAAAAAGCAACAAATGGAAAGGTAAAAATATGACCATTCTTAAGCCGCCCCCAAACATTAACACACAACCCAACCAAGAAAAAATAAAAATGATAACATACTCACAAGCGAACAAGCAAGTAAAAAAAATACCCCTATACTCTATATTAAACCCTCTAACCAACTCGCTTTCTCTTTCAGCAAAATCAAAGGGTGTTCGATTGGTCTCACACAACATACAAATCAAAAACAACAAATATGCTGATGGAAAAACCAAAAAAGACCACCAACCCCTAGCATTGTAAGAACACAATGAATAACCACCATAACACAACGCACAAAATATAACTATACACATAAAACAAGCTTCAAAAGTAACAGCACCAAACGCAGATCGTAAAGACCCAAACATAGCATACTTCCTATATCTACCTCATCCAGCACTCAACATCGCATAACTAGTAAAACCACTAATAACCAGATACCAAAGCAAAGTTAATAAACCACCACTGAATCTATAATATCTACCATAAATAAAACAATAAAACACCGTTAAACACATAAGTATGTAAACACCTAAGATACCAACACTACTACGTCCTTGATATTTATAAAACTTAAACTTCACAACCAACTTTAACAAATCTGCAAACCTTTGTAACAATCCCATAATTCCAACCTTTTTAGGTCCCTTACGAAACTGAGAATAACCCAATATCTTACGCTCAGCCAAAATAAAAAAAGCAATTATTAACAAACTAACCAATAAACCAAAAACACCACTAAATAAACCAAGCACAAACACTGTCAGCAACCTAATCAAAAGATCATCTGTGACGAGACAAGACACTATTTTTTTTAAACTAAAATTGCAGCATAACAGGGAGATAGAATAATCCTCCTTTGAGACGCAAACTCAATATTCTTAATAAAATACCCCATTTAATAAAATAACATATTACAAAGTCTAAACAAATAGATTCTCTTACGTGTAAAATAAGTATTTTTAATAAAATACATTGTAACTAACAACACCAACAATTAAAAACGTCAGAATAGTAAAAATCGCTAGATAACTTATATAAAAAAAACTGCTCAGAAAATCTATAAACCCCTCAAACAATTAATAAATATACAGAAGAGTAAAAAATCCCAACACATACTCTAATCTTATAAAATAAAGGCAAAGACAAAGGAGTGATTAAAAGTAAAAAACAAAATAATCAAAAAGAACCCTTACTACCTTCATAACTTCTCAACCATTTAAAATAATAAATACAAAAGCTTGCTCAAATAAAATAATAAAAATAAATAAAGAAACAAATTAAAAAGTCACTACACATACAAGCAACTAGTAGAGTAGACACGGAACTCAAAGAAATATGACATCAAACATACTCCCAACTTTTGCTAAAAAATCAAAATAGAGTTGAGCACATAATTATGGTTAAACCACAATCCATATATATCAAACTATCAACCCCCCCTTGTAATAAATAACAAAAAAACAAGATCGGGAACTTAGACACCACACTTAATAAAAAAATAAAAACCCAGTTTCTACCAGAAAACACCCGATAAACCCAAAGACTAAAGGGAAATAAACCAAACTTAACAAGAAACCCAAACAGAATAAAATAATATAAGTCTACCAACACAATACCTCTTACTAAAAAAACAGATGATAAACCAGACATTACTATATAAGTAAACAAAGATCTATAAAAAGCTTGAACTCTTTCACCTCTTTTATAAAAAAAAGCTGGTATAATTGACATACCACCCAATTCCAAAAATATTCAAAACCTCAAAAATCTATCAACCAATGCACAACCTAAACAAAATAAAATAGAAAAAAAGAAAGAAAAAAAAACCAAGTCTATGTATAAACGACGCATTAATGATCTACTGAAAAAGCTAAAATATTAGTTACAATGAATCAATGTACTAACGCTACAAAAACCTCATAAAAGAAAAGTAATATTAATAATAAATACCACCCTCAGCTAACAAAACAAAATTTGCTCAATGCCACAGCTCCAACGCAACCCAGTGTAATATTAATAAAGGGACGAAATATTAAAACAAATGGACGAATTACATATCTAATAGTTTCCGCTAAACACACTAAAGGACAAATATATAAAGGAGTTCCTACTGGCACAAACCCACTAAAAAACAAGTTAAAGTCCGACACAATCCGTCACAAAAACATTGCTAAAAAACACATAAAGACAACACAAACTAAAAAAACAATAAACAAAAAAGGACTGTAAACATAAGGTACACGATAACTTAAAAACAAAGATAATATACACAACATCACAACTAAATAATAGTAAGAAAACATTTGAACTACATATTTGTACAACAAACTCACAAAACTACTATAACCACTAAATTTAAAAAACATTCTTAGGGAGAATACAAAGTATATTATGGGGACATGAACCCCGTAGTTTTTTTAACTTATCTCCCTCTTTAACAAAAAGTTGTCTTTAGCGCTTCAAACTAACGCTTTATGTAAGCTAAAAGAAAAGTGAGCAACAAGCTTCCTCCACAACCAAAATATGACGTGCTTCAGCACCACACTAAACTACAACAGAATTATTCCTAGATAACACCACACAATTAAATAAAAAAAATAAAATATATAACAGTACATATTATACCCTCTGTATTCTACCCCCTCTCTTCGAATTAAAACATGGCCACATAACACCAACGGCACAAGACCTCCAAAAAACAAATATAAACACCAAAACAAAGTACCAACCAAAGAAAATGAAGTTTGTCTAACCAACCCAACCTCACAAAAAAACTGTAACGTTGGTGGAAATGAACATAATGATAATAAGCCAAAGATAACTATAAACATTAACCTATTACTAGATACACCTGCCTTTAACAACAACCATTTACGTCTATTAGTCACATCATAAAATAACCACAAAAAACCAAAAACAAGACCGGCACTTAACCCATGTCCTAAGCAAAACAGAAAAACTAAAGGCATTAACTCCACACCACACACAAAGAACCCTAAAAATGCTACCATGATATGAGCTAATCTCAAGAAAGCAAGCCAACGCTTGCCATCCAACTCAGTAGATGCAGTAATAATAAAACACACACTAAAAACACAACACACAAACAAATACAGCCATAACCCTCCTTTAAACAAAAAAGAAGAACACCGATATACACCCAATAGACCTAACTTCATTATATAACCACTAAGATATATTGAAACTATTCTTGTAGCCTCCGCATGCACAATTGGCAACCAAGTATGAAAAGGCATTAATGGTACCTTTGTAAAAAATATAAATGACAAAGCCACATAAACATAAAAAGACACCAAATCTCCCTCTCAAGCTAATATAAAGAAAGTTCCTTTTAAATATGATAAGTATAATAATATAAGAATTAATGGTAATCTTGTCACCAATAAATAAACAGAAAAATACCAACCAGCAATAAATCGCTCAGAATAAGGAGAATCACGAAAAATCAAATACAATAAAGGTAACATAGACAACTCATAATAAACCCAAAACAACAGTGCATGGTTAGCACAAAAGCACAAGCAACTAAAAAACAAACTCATAAACAAGAATAAAACTGTGTGAGCATTTAAAAATCAATTTAAACAAAAAATTCTATAAATACCCAAAAACAAAACTAAAAATAACACATAATAAGATAAACTATCAAACATAAAAACCCTATTAGCCACCATACAACCACCAAACCCAGGCAACCCCAAGGAAAATAGAGTAGGGGCTAATAGAAGCACTAATATACTTAAAAAGACACCACATCTAAAGAATTTATACACTCTCATACTCGTGTTAAAACAACTAAACCAACAATTACTTCAATGGTTGAAACAACCATTAAAACAATAAATAGCATATGACTGTCATAGTATGTAAATAGTAAAGTAAACAACAATAGTAACACATTAAAGTTCTCCAGAATAATCAAACAATTTAAAAATCGTGTGATGGATAGAAAAAACCCCAATAATATAATAGAAAAAAATAACATATACAAAAATAACATCTACAATAACTTTACTGGAAAGCGCACTGACCATAATAACTTAAATATAAACATTAAAGCAACTAAACTAAAACTAAAAATCTTACAAACTAATAAATAAGGATACTCAGGATGACATCCTCCCAAGTAAGTTAAACTAACGAACAGACCACATATGCACCAAAATGTAAACTGACGAATAATAAAGTAAGAACTTGATCTATTAAATGTTGGGACTCATAAAAAAAATAACCAACCAACAATCAATACAAGACCCCCGATCTTAGAATCAATACACCGAAGCATAGCATAATAAACTAAAAAGTACCACTCTGGCTTAATCCTAACAGGAGTTGTTAATACATCTGCTGCTAAATACCCTTCTGTATCTACAACTAAATCCGGACAGGCAAATAAAAACAATAAAGTAGCTAAACACATAACAACCAATAGAAAAAAATCCTTTACTGTAAAGTATGAATGAAAATAAACAACATCTCCATATCCAAATGGAGAAAATAAAGGATTATTAGAACCGGATGCATGCAAATAAAATAAATGCACCACCATTAAACCCAATATAACAAACCCCAAACAAACATGTGCTGAAAAGACTCGGACTAATGTGACATTAGTCACTGAAAATCCTCCCACTACATAGTTATACACTGAAGGACCTATCACGGGTAAACTCTGAACAATAGCGGTTAACACAGTAGCAGCCCAATAAGACATTTGATGCCAAGGTAAAATATAACCTAAAAACGCTTCAAACATTGTCAACAAATAAAGTATAAAACCAACATTTCATACCCCCTTCTTAGTATAACTAGAATAATATAAAGCACGACCCATATGCACAAAAAATAAAATAAATAAAATAGTAACACCCCATATGTGTCAATAACGCACACACCAAGTAGAAAAAGAATCTTTAGTTAAATCCATTACACAATGGAATCTCAACTCAGAGTCAGCTACATATAAAAAGGATAACACCGCACCAGTAATAATCTGAAACACCATAAAAATAGAAATCATAAAACCACTACATCAATAATAACTCAAAGAATATTTAGTAGGAAGATCCACCACATTACCACGAAACACAGAAAGCATAAATTTATCAGTACAATAGTAACCCATTAATGTAATCAGCAAAACCACAATTTGCCAGTTTTAATAACCTACTGATAAAACACACATAAACAAAGGTATAAACAAATAACCAAACATAATCAACAAAATGTCAATATCAAGTGACTATGGTACAACGATACCAACCAGCCTTACTACTTCCTATTACCAGTATAGTAATCAAACCAACTATTCCTATTAAAACATGTCTAAAATGCAACCCAACCGTACAAAAACTACTTGCATGAAAACTAGTATCAACTAAATTGATAAAAACCTCTTTCATTTCATATAACTGTAAACACACAAAACAAGCCCCCAAAAAAATAGTTAAGCCCAATAAGGTATAAGAGTAACGTCAAAATAGCACATGATGGAACCCAGTTACCGTTATTGACGACCCCAATAAAAGAAAACAACCCAAAAACGGTATCTCTAATGGACTTGATAAACTTACAAAACTACAAGTATCAAATCAAAAACAACATGTCAACAAAGAACCAAACGCCATTACCTCCCTCAAAATAAATAACCAAAAAGCAGATTCATAATGCAACGATACTTTCTGTAAATCAAACCAAAAAAATAACAAAGACACCACTGAAAGAACCAATAAAATAGGTAACAATCTGATTTCCCACAAAAATAAAGTAACCAACAACACACCAACTAAAGATGCTTTAAAAACAGGTAAGAAAGACACAAGTGAAGCCCAACACGGACATGCTATCAAAAACAT